GTTGTGCTTCGCTAGGTCGAGGTAAGTAAGGTAGACGAAGTAAAAGCCTATTTGACAATGAAAGTTACCAAAGATATTCGTTTTTTTTTTTCAAAAAACTTTAGTTTGTACACAAATACAGCAGGCCTTTCCGAAATCCATGTGAATTCCTCTTCGTAGTTTTTCATTTCACCAGGCCCGTGAAATGAGTTGACTTCCAAAATTCAATAAGATTGGGGATATCAAAAGAAAGGGAGTCTCACTAATTCTTTTATTGTGGATATGAATATGTAATTCGCCTCCGAAGATTAATGACGAAAGGTTGGTTTGTTTATCTGCAATTGCAAAAATCAATATCCATTGGATCCATTGATATGCGTTTTTTCTTTCATCTGCTTAAACGATTGCCGTGAGTAAACTTATAGGAATAATTGGATTTCACTTAGTTACAAGCAAGAAATAATCATGAAGAAATGCAAATTAGACAATTTTTTGCATTTTTAATTTTTATTAGGGCTATACGGACTCGAACCGTAGACCTTCTCGGTAAAACAGATCAAACTTATTATTATTAAAATGATCTGACCTGTTTCAAAGACCCAACATGCATTTTTTTTTGCATTGGGCTCCTTCATTAACTGATATAAATATCAGTTAGTCTGCCATTTTTTTTCTTGACAGAAAAAAAGATAAGGAAATGGCTCCATGTGCTCTGATTCATTATTTGGGAGCATTACCAAAGTGTTTCAAAGGTGGGATTATCTTGACGTAGGTCTGTCTCTGGCTTAGATCAACCTAAGTTAAATGAAGTCTCTATCGTTCTGCTTAAAAAATAAAATATGAAACTTCATACACCTTAAAGTTCATATGACGAAAAGAGATTTTTTTGAGGTCCTTATACTCATTATGCCTAGCATTGAATAGACTGGGTATTCACCTTATCAAGATCTCAAATCAATGATGGGGTCTGTTTGGCACCTCCTAAATGGGCGTACAAATTGGACCGAACCCTTTGTCAGGCTATGGTTCCCTCAAAGTTATGGAGTAAGACATCGATTTCTCAACAAGATAAATTTTGCTGCTTGTATGATGAACTCCCTTGAAAAACATTGGCGCGCGTGTAAACGAGTTGCTCTACCAACTGAGCTATAGCCCTTAGTGCTTGTGATACATATTTTATCATGTAGGTAAATTCTTGTCAAGAGAAATATTCCATGATCCAACATCAAGAATCTTTGATCTCTTTGAGTGGTATTCCTTAGATTAGTATTGCTTATTAAGTAATATGATATTTATAATCCATCGACAGGATGGGTTTCATTTGGTTTTCTTTGGGATGATAAATGACCTACTTAACTCAGTGGTTAGAGTACTGCTTTCATACGGCGGGAGTCATTGGTTCAAATCCAATAGTAGGTAAAACTTATTAGATACCATTGACTCTGGTATCTAATAAGGTTTACGACCCACCTTTAGTGATATTTATTTTTTGATTTTGTATCTTTTCTATTTAATTTTTTAATTTGAATTTTTGCATCAGAATTGGATTCTGTTTGATTGTATTTGATTGTATTCACCCGACAGAATCTAAATAGGATTAGAAAGAGAACTTCTTTTTATTATTCGAACGTACCAACTAGTTATGAAATCGGATTGCTAGCCTCCACCCGTGTTCTAGCTCGTCGTAGAGCTAGATTTGCCTCAATTTTTTGTCTCCTTCCTTCAGCCTTTTTCACATTAGCTTCCGCTATTTCAAGAGTTTGCTGAGCTTCTTGTGGATCAATGTCACTACCCTTCTCCGCATCATTTACTAAAACAGTGATCTCGTTATTTCCTATTCTAGCAAAACCACCCATCAGAGCCATCGTTAACCATTGGTCGTTAAGGCGTATTCTCAAAATCCCTATATCTACAGCTGTGGCAATAGGGGCGTGATTTGGTAATATGCCAATTTGACCACTATTAGTAGATAAAACAATTTCTTCCACTTCTGAATCCCAAACAATTCGATTAGGGGTCAGTACACTAAGATTTAAGGTCATTTCTTCAAATCGCTCTCCATTTCTAAGTTCATAGCCTTCGCGGTAGCTTCATCGATAGTACCTACCAAATAAAAGGCCTGTTCAGGAAGACCATCTAATTCTCCGGAAAGGATCAATTGAAATCCTCGAATTGTTTCTGCTAGACCAACATATTTCCCTGGAGAACCAGTAAATACTTCTGCTACGAAAAAGGGTTGTGATAAGAAACGCTCAATTTTTCGCGCTCTTGCTACGAGTAAACGATCCTCTTCGGATAATTCGTCCAATCCAAGGATAGCTATAATGTCCTGAAGTTCTTTGTAACGTTGTAAAGTTTGCTTAACTCTTTGAGCGGTTTCGTAATGTTCCTCACCAACGATCCGAGGTTGAAGCATGGTTGACGTTGAATCTAAAGGATCTACTGCTGGATAAATACCTTTGGCAGCCAATCCTCTTGATAGTACGGTAGTAGCATCTAAATGTGCAAATGTCGTAGCAGG